AATATTTTAGTACATAGCATAAAGTGTAAGATAACTATTAATATTCAGAATTAATATTAATTCATTCAAATTATATATAATTATATATTATATATAATATAATAATAATTAGAATAGTATTTTGTATATAGTATTTAGTAATAGTATTTCGAATTCGAAATTGAATATTCTAATTTTTAGAATTTAGAATTCTATAATCTATACTATACTAATGTAATAATTAAGTTAAAGTAAACAGTAATTAATATTACTTAATTACTTAAGAAAGAATTCTAAGATATTTAATTATTACGTATTTTATTGTTAGATATTTAAATTTTTTGAATTATATTCTTATAAATTTTTATTTGAATTTTAAAATGAAAGAAATAGAAAAGACTAACTCAGATCATAATCAAAGATTCCCACGTTTTCATTCGGAAATATATATAAAGAATCGACCATTCGAGTATTACAAATTGCATGAAAACATAATAGAAGTAAGGGCATAGAATATAGATAGATATGTGGTATATATCTGTGTATATTGAATTGCGAATAAATACATAATAGAATCATTTCTGATTCAACCAAATACAAATAATAGAATGGTATCCAATATAGATGAAATAAAATCAATAAAATAGGAACAAACATTTTTCAATATAAGAATCCCTATTTAATAAATTCAAAAGTTCCGGCATAATGTTCATAATTCAAAATATAAATAAAAAAGTATTCGAATGAGATTTTCACTTTTCAAATAAAAAAGGGGGATATGGCGAAATAGGTAGACGCTACGGACTTAATTGGATTGAGTCTTGGTATGGAAACTTACCAAGTGAGAACTTTCAAATTCAGAGAAACCCTGGAATTCACAATGGGCAATCCTGAGCCAAATCCTGTTTTCCGTAAACAAAGAAAGAAACAGAAAGTTATAATCAAAAAGGATAGGTGCAGAGACTCAATGGAAGCTGTTCTAACAAACGGAGTTGACGACTTTTCCTTTTGCATTAGGAAAGGAATCCTTCCATCAAAATTCTAGGAATGAATCAAAGATAAACCTATGGATATATATACTGAAATACTATTTCAATTGATTAATGAAGACTTCAAATCTCCGTTTGTGAGAAAAATATTTAAAAATGAAAGATGTAAATCAATTCCAAGTTTAATAAAGTGGAAGAAAAGACGAAATATTCATTGATCAAATCATTCACTCCATCATAATCTGATAGATCCTTTGAGGAACTGATCAATTAGACGAGAACAAAGATAGAGTCCTATTCTACATGTCAATATCGACAACAATGAAATTTATAGTAAGAGGAAAATCCGTCGACTTTAGAAATCGTGAGGGTTCAAGTCCCTCTATCCCCAAAGGACTTGTTTAACTTTCTAATTTTTTTCCTATATCCTCTCTATTTTTAATTCATTATTTATGTTATGTGTTTTATTCTGTTTATTCTTTCACAAATAAATTGGAATTTTTATCTTTTTCTTATCCTAATTACAAGTCATAAGTTTTGATATATATGTGAATGTTAAACACGTATAATTTATTATTTAATTATAAACATACAAATAAATATCTTATTTTTGAGCAAGGAATCGTCCTCATATGCGTGATTAACAATACAAAATAATAATATAATTACAACTACTAAAACTTACTTACAAAATTTTATTTTTTGTCTTTTTGGACTTAGTTGACATAGATTCATTGACATATACTCCAGTAATCTTTTAAAATAAAAATGAGGCTGATGCGTCAAGAATGGTCGGGATAGCTCAGTTGGTAGAGCAGAGGACTGAAAATCCTCGTGTCACCAGTTCAAATCTGGTTCCTGGCATATGATTCATTTGTATGAGTATCTATTCCCCATATTTTTTTAAATATGGGAATAGATACATACCCATTTGTGCTCTAAATTATTATATATATTTATTTTATCTATTTAGGTATCTATAGATATATTCTTCCTAGATGCTTAAAGACTTAAAGAATAGATCCATTTTTAGGTATATCCTCTCTCTCTCTATATATATAGATGAATTATTTTATTGGATTTTTTTCCCTTTTTTCTGCTATCTAAAAAAATGTGAATATTTCCATATGGTTAAATTGGTTGGTCGAAAGACCAAAAAGTCTAGTCTAAGCTAGTTTAGAGGTGGAGCAGGAATAGTAAAAAGTCATTTTAGATGGATTCCATAAATAGAATAGATCCCAATTCTTTAGTATTTTTTTGAGATTTTCATTTTTTTTCATATCTTTGGATGTTACTTTTTCTTTTTTGTAGCCATATAATTGATGTTGATGTGCACGTTACATAATTCATGATACAGAATTTTTGCAGTTCATCCGATTTATTGGCTTGGCTCATCCGAAATAAGTATTGTTCCATATTTTCGAATTTCAAAGAATTCCCATCCAATTTTGTAATCCCTATATTATGATCTTATTTATCAATTTTGTGATTTATCACATTTTATCACATAATAATAATATATATGAATGAGA